TTTTTCTATAAAAATGGATTTACTTGGACCAATACATGATTTTCTTTTAGTCTTTCTGGGATCGGGTCTTATATTAGGAAGTCTAGCAGTAGTATTATTTCCGAATCCGATTTATTCGGCTTTTTCATTAGGACTGGTTCTTTTTTGTATATCCCTATTCTATATTCTGTCGAACTCATATTTTGTAGCTGCTGCACAGCTCCTTATTTATGTGGGAGCTATCAATGTTTTAATCATTTTTGCTGTAATGTTTCTGAATGGTTCAGAATATTACAAAGATTTTCATCTTTGGACAGTTGGGGATCGAGTTACTTCAATGGTTTGTACAAGTCTTTTTATTTTACTAATCACTACTATTCTAGATACGTCTTGGTATGGGATCCTTTGGACTACAAAATCAAATCAGATTCTAGAACAAGATTTGCTAATTAATAGTCAACAAATCGGAATTCGTTTATCAACAGATTTTTTTCTTCCATTTGAACTCATTTCAATAATTCTTTTAGTCACTTTAATAGGTGCAATTGCTATAGCTCGTCAATAATAAACCGTGATTCAAAAAAATCGATAAAATCAAATTAATGGAAGGAGAATATTCGAATCGTTTTATCGATTACCAATCTATATCTCTTGTTTTATTCCGTACTTGTTAGATCCGAATCGAATCAATGGAATTATTATTCAGATTGAAATGAATTAAGAGTGATAAGGAGTTGGTTAATGATGCTGGAACATATACTTTTTTTGAGTGCCTATTTATTTTCTATTGGCGTCTATGGATTGATCACAAGTCGAAATATGGTTAGAGCTCTTATGTGTCTTGAACTTATATTAAATTCAGTTAATATCAATTTTGTAACATTTTCTGATCTTTTTGATAGTCGTCAATTAAGAGGAGACATTTTCTCGATTTTTGTTATAGCTATTGCAGCCGCTGAAGCAGCCATTGGGTCGGCTATTGTTTCATCAATTTATCGTAACAGAAAATCAACTCGTATTAACCAATCCAATTTGTTGAATAAATAGTATTAATATTAATGATATAAATGGAATTGGAATATTCCTAAATTGATTTTAATTAGTTGGTTTGATACGGGTAAGATATGATCTTGGTTGGAAAAACATAACATAAGAAATCAAAGTATTTTGGTCTTCGCTCATAAACATAAACAAATTCGGAAGCAGATTGATTCTGATCACTCATTGATTCGTCTGGTATCTAAATATAGGATTCATTTCAAATTAAACTTAAACTAGACCGAAAATTTATGACGCTCAAAAACGTATAGATCCAATGTCCCATTCAGTAAAGATTTATGATACATGTATAGGATGTACTCAATGTGTCCGAGCGTGTCCCACCGATGTATTAGAAATGATACCCTGGGACGGATGTAAAGCGAAACAAATTGCCTCTGCTCCAAGGACCGAGGACTGTGTTGGTTGTAAGAGATGTGAATCTGCTTGTCCAACGGATTTCTTGAGTGTTCGAGTTTATTTATGGCATGAAACAACTCGCAGTATGGGTCTAGCTTATTGATACGTTCCATAAAACTCTACTTGATTCCATTTTCTTGTTTTTTTTTTTACCGACAAAACCCGTGCTCAAATAAAAATAAAATATTTTGCGCACGGGTTTTTCTGGTCCAAGTGTATCTTGTCTTTACCACGAATCATTTTCCTTGCTTAACAATAATTGCCATTTTGCCCATATTTATGGGTTCCTTAATTTTCTTTCTTCCACATAAGGGAAATAGATCAATCCGGTGGTACACTGTATGTATTTCTTTATTAGAGCTTCTTTTAACGACTTATGCATTCTGTTATCATTTCCAATCGGATGATCCATTAATCCAACTCGTGGAGGATTATAAATGGATCGGTTCTTTTGATTTTCATTGGAGATTAGGAATAGATGGACTCTCTATAGGACCCATTTTACTCACCGGATTCATCACTACTTTAGCTACTTTAGCGGCTTGGCCGGTTACTCGAGATTCACGATTATTTCATTTCTTAATGTTAGCAATGTACAGTGGACAAATAGGATTATTTTCTTCTCGAGACCTTTTACTTTTTTTCCTCATGTGGGAGTTCGAATTAATTCCTGTGTATCTACTTGTATCTATGTGGGGGGGAAAAAAACGTCTGTACTCGGCTACAAAATTTATTTTGTATACCGCGGGGGGTTCCATTTTTCTTTTAATGGGAGTTCTGGGTATCGGTTTATATAGTTCTACTGAACCAACATTTAATTTTGAAAGATTAGTCAACCAGACCTATCCTGTGGTCTTGGAAATAATATTATATATTGGATTTCTTATTTCTTTTGCTGTAAAACTTCCAATCATACCCCTACACACATGGTTACCAGATACTCATGGAGAAGCGCATTATAGTACTTGTATGCTTCTAGCCGGAATCTTATTAAAAATGGGGGCGTATGGATTAGTTCGCATCAATATGGAATTATTCCCACATGCACATTCTCTATTTTCTCCTTGGTTTATGATAGTAGGTGCAATACAAATAATCTATGCAGCTTCAACATCTATCAGTCAACAGAATTTGAAAAAAAGAATAGCCTATTCCTCTGTATCTCATATGGGTTTCATAATTATAGGAATTAGTTCTATCACTGATATGGGGCTAAACGGAGCCCTTTTACAAGTAATCTCTCATGGATTTATTGGTGCTGCACTTTTTTTCTTGGCCGGAACGACTTATGATCGAGTACGTCTTGTTTATCTTGACGAAATGGGTGGAATAGCTATTCCAATGTCAAAAATATTCACAATGTTCAATAGCTTTTCGATGGCCTCCCTTGCATTACCTGGTATGAGTGGTTTTGTTGCCGAATTAATAGTCTTTTTTGGACTAATTACTAGTCCAAAATATCTTTTAATGACAAAGCTCCTAATTACATTTGTAATGGCAATTGGAATGCTATTAACTCCTATTTATTTATTATCTATGTTACGCCAGATGTTCTATGGGTACAAAATATTTAATGTTTCAAACTCTTATTTTTTTGATTCTGGACCGAGAGAGTTATTTCTTTCGATCTCGATTTTTTTACCCGTACTAGGTATTGGTATGTACCCCGATTTCGCTCTTTCATTATCAGTTGAAAAAGCGGAAGTTATTCTATCTAATTCTTTTTATAGATAGCTTTTAGAAATAAAGAAAACAAATAAACAAAATCGTATCATTTGACAAAGCGTTCTCGTTGTACAATGACAAAAAGAAAAGACAGATTTTTATTGTTCTCTTGTGTTAAGTAAAAAAAATGCAATTTGAACCGGCGAGAACCCCCCGAATCAAATATTGTAGTCATTTGGGGGATTCTCACCAATTCACACAAAGTTTTTTGATGTGATACATATTGGAAATTTTTTGATTCCTATTCCTAAGAACTACCTTTTGAATTCAATTCAATGTTAATGGAAATGAACCATAACTATGTAGTCCTATTCCTAATAGATTGACCCCAAAATAACATATCCAAATTATAAGAAAGCCAATAGACGCTACAATTGCTGAATTTGTACTCGTAAATTTTTTATTTGTTCGAGTATGTAAATAACTCGCAAATATGATCCAAGTAATAAAAGCCCAAGTCTCTTTTGGGTCCCAACTCCAATAGGATCCCCATGCTTCGTTAGCCCATACTGCTCCAGAAAGCATTCCTATAGTTAAAAAGATAAATCCTAGACTAATAACCCGATAACTCCAATAATCCAATTGTTGAATCAATTGCGTCCTGTAATAATTCTTTGGAGAAAAAAAAGAACTATTTTGTAAAATATTATTTCCTTCACTCATATATTCCATTTCATCGGCGAAAAATACCTCGTTGAAATTTAATAGATTATTTGTAGAAAAGAACTTTATCTTTTTTCTAACTGTAATAACCAGAACTGATACTGATAATAATGATCCGCATAAAAGGGATGCATAGCCTAATATCATCATACTTACGTGCATTATTAGCCATTCGGATTGAAGAGCAGGTATTAACACTGCGGATTCCTGCATTTCCGTAAAAAGGCCTGAAGTAGTAAAGCCCTGGGTCAAAATAGCACTTGGGCCCATTATTGTACTTAGAAATTTTTGATCTTTTTTGAAATATGGAACTATATGAAAAAAGGAAAAACCCCATGAAAGAAAGATTAATGATTCATATAGATTGCTTAAAGGAAAATGTCCCGAATAAATCCAACGAGTGATCAATAACCCTGTTATACAGAAAAAAGTGATTATCAGACCCTTTTTGTATGAATCATATAGTTTTACGATTTCATCGACTGAAAAGGTTATCAAAAAAATTGTAATTATAATTGAAACGGTTGAAAAGGAAATATGAGTTAATACATGCTCTAAGGTTGAAAATATCATAAAAAAAGTTCCTTAAATTAGAATTAGAAAATAGAAATAGGAAATTAAATTCATTATAGGATCGAATTACTTTGTTTTAGGAGATGCCCTGCCGCCACTCGGACTCGAACCGAGATGCTTTAGCACTGCTTCCTAAGAGCAGCGTGTCTACCAATTTCACCATGGCGGCTTGTCTTGAACTCATAATAACCTATGAATAAAAATTCGTCTAGATTTAATTGGACACAATATTGTTTACAAAATGTTTGAGGGTTCATTATTTTCTTTTAGGGTTTTTGTTTTAGTGTGTATTTTTTTCTTTCCTCGACTGAATTTCTTCGAAAAGGGGAGAGTCTTACAGAATTAAGGGGTAGAACCCCTCAAAAATTTTTGTTTTAATGAACTATTTTTTATTTATTTGATTTTAATAAAGTGTAAAGTGAAACCAAAAACCCCATTAAAACGAAATAATAAAAAATATTCTTTATTCATTATTTTTTTTGTAATGAAAATCGAAGAATTCTTAGAATTTTTTTTTAATTATTTTCTATTTTTGAATTTGAATATATCAAATCTCTTAATTTACTATGTATTAATTTAATATGTATTAGAAATTACGAGTTCTAATAGCATACTAAATTCCATTTCCTGTTTATTTTTATTAATTCAACAGGAAATGGAATGGTTAAGGGGCCTACTTGAAATTATTTCAACGTATTATGTTTTATTACGCATTTTATTTGTTTGTCGCGCAAAAACTTTTTGAATTCCCGGTTGAAAGAGATTTTCCTAAGGAAAACGCTTTTAACGCTGTCCAATAGCCCCTTTTTTTCCAAAATTTTTTACGAATACGCTTTTTTACTGCGGAAGTGCGTTTTTTTGGAACTGCCATTTAAATACGAATTAAGAGGTTGCTAGCTGGATGTGAAAGACATCTATTGCTCAAAAAAAATCTGCGCTTTTCAAATTCATTATGTATTTCTTTTCTAGATACTAGTTTGTTAGAAAAATTTTAAAGAATAGAAAAAAAATAGTAAACTAAGTGGAAAAATTCCAATAAATATTACTAAGACTATTCTTAGTAATTTGTTTCACTCAGGAAAAATCTGCCAAATTTGGCTTGAATTTGAAAATTTCAAGTGTACTGAGTAATAAATCTTTTTCATTTGACCAATTAGCACTTCTTTTTTTGAATATTTAAAGTATTTAGTAGAACCTCAGAATGAATAACAATAATAATAAGTATAAAAAGAAATAAAAAATAAAAAACTTTATGGAACAGACATATCAATATGGGTGGATCATACCTCTCATTTTGCTTCCAGTTCCTATGTTAATAGGAGTGGGGCGTCTTCTTTTTCCCACAGCAACAAAAAATCTTCGTCGTCTATGGGCTCTTCCGACTATTTTATTGTTAAGTATAGTCATGGTTTTTTTAATTAATCTTTCTCTTGAGCAAATAAATAGTAGTTCGATTTATCAATATGTATGGTCTTGGACACTCGATAATGATTTTTCTTTAGAATTCGGTTACTTGATTGATCCACTTTCTTCTATTATGTTAATGTTAATCACTACTGTTGGAATTACAGTTCTTATTTATAGTCATAATTATATGACTCATGATCAAGGATACTTGAGATTTTTTGCTTATATGAGTTTTTTCACTACTTCCATGTTGGGATTAGTTACTAGTTCAAATTTGATACAAATTTATATTTTTTGGGAATTAGTTGGAGTGTATTCCTATTTATTAATAGGGTTTTGGTTCACACGACCTCTTGCAGCAAATGCTTGTCAAAAAGCGTTTGTAACAAATCGTGTAGGGGATTTTGGTTTATTATTAGGAATTTTGGGTTTTTTTTGGCTAACAGGGAGTTTTGAATTTCGGGATTTATTCGAAATAGTCAATAACTTGGTTTACAATAATGAAGTAAATTTTCCATTTGTTACCTTGTGTGCTGTTCTATTATTTGCCGGTGCTGCTGCTAAATCTGCGCAATTTCCTCTTCATGTATGGTTACCTGATGCTATGGAGGGGCCCACTCCTATTTCTGCTCTTATCCATGCTGCTACTATGGTAGCAGCGGGGGTTTTTCTTGTAGCTCGTCTTCTTACTCTTTTCATAGTTATACCTTATATAATAGATTTCATTTCGTTGATAGGCATAATCACGGTATTATTAGGAGCTACTTTAGCTCTTGCTCAAAAAGATATTAAAAGAGGTTTAGCTTATTCGACAATGTCTCAATTGGGTTATATGATGTTAGCTCTGGGAATGGGATCTTATCGAAGTGCTTTATTTCATTTGATTACTCATGCTTATTCAAAAGCATTATTATTTTTAGGATCGGGATCCATTATTCATTCAATGGAAAGTATTGTTGGCTATTCCCCCGAGAAAAATCAGAATATGGTCCTTATGGGTGGTTTAACAAAATATGTACCGATTACCAAAACCTCTTTTCTATTAGGTACATTTTCGCTTTGTGGTATTCCACCTCTTGCTTGTTTTTGGTCAAAAGATGAAATTCTTAATGATAGTTGGTTGTATTCACCTATTTTTGCAATAATAGCTTGGATCACTGCGGGATTAACCGCATTTTATATGTTTCGGATCTATTTACTTACTTTTGAGGGGCATTTAAACGTTCATTTTCAAAATTATAGTGGCAATCAAAATATGTTTTTCTATTCAATATGTTTATGGGGAAAAGGTTCTTCAAAAAGAATTAACAAAAATTTTCGTTTATTACCAATAAAAAAGAATGAAACTTTTTTTGAAAAAAAAGCGGATCAAAATGTAAAAAAAATAAATGTGGGACAGTCTTTTATTAATATTGTTGTTTCTTTTGATAATAAAAAAACCTTTTCCTATCCTTATGAATCGGGCAATACTATCTTATTTTCGTTACTTGTATTAGTATTCTTTACTTTGTTTATTGGATCTATAGGAATTACTTTTAATGAAGAAGGAACAGATATATTATCAAAATGGTTAGCTCCTTCTATTAACCTTCTACATCAAAATTCAAAAGGTTCGGCAAATTGGTGTGAATTTTTTAAAGATGCAAGTTTTTCAGTCAGTCTGGCTTATTTCGGAATAGTTCTAGCCTCTTTTTT